GGCATAGGGGAAGAAGCACTACACCTAGGAATTAACAACACGAAAACTTTGTTATAAATTTCTCCCTTTTTTTCCTTATCGGGATCGGGACTAACAAGAATGGTTGGGACAACAAACATCCATCTCGTTCGTACTTTGGATACCCGTAGAACCATCGAAGGCCGTTGAAGTGACTAATTCCTGAAAATAGGAGGCGTTGAGAACAAAGAAATTGTTGGAGTTATCATTTCCATTTAGCACCAACACACTTGGTGTTAAGAAAAGCTCTCTTGCAGGAAGGATGGCTAGATATTTCTTGTAAAAACACTAGCCCCGTCAGTTCATAATGAAAATATTTCAATGTTTTTTGATTCCATGGATTATTCTCATTATGCACAGAAGGGAGGAGCCGTATGAGATGAAAATCTCACGTACGGTTCTGGAACGGGGATTCTTTGAATAGAATGAACGACCGTAACGGATGTCAGCTCAATCCGAAGGAAATTATGCGGAAGCTTTACAGAATTATTATGAAGCTACGCGACTAGAAATTGATCCCTATGATCGAAGTTATATACTCTATAACATAGGCCTTATCCACACAAGCAATGGAGAACATACGAAAGCTTTGGAATATTATTTCCGGGCACTCGAACGAAATCCGTTCTTACCACAAGCTTTTAATAATATGGCCGTGATCTGTCATTACGTGCGACTATCTCCACTATAGAAAGAAAGAAGGAAAGAAGGATCAAATTCGCTAGTAAATACTAGAAACTAAATAGGCTTTCTACATATGCATCGTCCAAAGCAACGATTTTTATCAGCTGTAGCAAAGACAGAGACTTCATAGAAGTCGAAATATGAAGAAATGGATATGCCTATATACTATATTCTATGGATAAAAGGATCTAATTGATAGAGGAAGCACCGTAAAGATCAATTAGCGAAGTTTTGGGCCGATACAATAAGAACTGCTTACTTATACTTATGTCATGATATGATATGAGATAAAAGTTAGGAATCCGCTTATGTAATAGAGTAGATCCACTAAGGTATTGAGCAGCGGTGTAGCATCAGATCCCAAAGATAGTAAGTCCTTTCTTTCTTATAGATTATAGAGGAAAGTCTTTTTCAAAGGATTCTATATGAATTTCTATATGACTATATGAAACCGAGATAGTTACCTTTCAGAAAATTCTAACGATAGAGGGAGATGTCTATGCTTCATTCTTCTGAAGGTGGGAGAAAAGCTAAAACTTATTAGTAATCAAAATTCCAGTTTGAAACTCATGTAATTAACTTCTTTTGCTTAACCCGAGAAAAAAAAAAAATGGGATAGATTTATGAGAAATCTCATTCAGTTATATACGGTAGATTAAGACGGTACACCAAAAGAGTTGACTGCTGAGCCGTATGAGGTAGGAAACTCTCAAGTACGGTTCTAAGGGAAGGAATTGCCCTACCTATTCCGACCGGGGAGAACAGGCCATTCGACAGGGAGATTCTGAAATAGCGGAGGCTTGGTCCGATCAAGCTGCTGAGTATTGGAAACAAGCTATAGCGCTTACTCCAGGTAATTATATTGAAGCGCATAATTGGTTGAAGATCACGAGGCGGTTCGAATAATAACACTCTTTTTTTTTTTGAATTGATGTTAATTGTGAATTGTTTTGTTTGTTGGATCCATCAGTCAAATAAAATCAAATGGATCGTTCCTCTGGTAAGAACCCATTAAGGTAAGGAATTTCATTATATCCCTTCTAAGATCGTTCTATTTTGTCTGGTACGGTATAGGGATAAACGATATGCGGATACAGTACAGAATAGATTTGTTTCTGCTATTAAAACTAATAAAATAAAAGAGACCCTTCGAATGACTAAATTAAGTATAGATACCGGGGTGTCTCTTATTAATGACTAATGACTGCTCCCATGATTTGGAATAGAGTAAATAAAGTAATAGTAATACGTTCCATGTAAGATATGAAGTAGCTGCATCTAGGCACTTATACATTGAGATATGACTACACTAGGTTGCACCAAAAACGAGTTTTTGCGCCAAGTCGAAGCCGGGAAGGGTTTTTACAAGATTATAAAGGTCCGTTGAGCGCCTCATGGCTATGTCATAATAGATCCGAACACTTGCCCGGATCGACTTCCAGATCATAATTGCTCTAGTGAATAACTAAAGAAAATAGATAGATGAGAGATAGGAAAGAAAGGGACTAATTCTAAATATTTCTCAGAGGTTAACTAATTACTTGACTGTTGGCGGGTCTCTTTGTATGTGTTGTCCGGAAAGAGGAGGACTCAATGATTATTCGTTCGCCGGAACCAGAAATAAAAATTTTAGTGGATAGGGACCCCATAAAAACTTCTTTCGAGGAATGGGCCAGACCCGGTCATTTCTCAAGAACAATAGCTAAGGGCCCTGATACTACCACTTGGATCTGGAATCTACATGCTGATGCTCACGATTTCGATAGCCATACCAGTGATTTGGAGGAGATCTCTCGAA